GTTAGTTTTTTGGGGATGTATTTTTGTTTGGTTTTTAGGACGGGTGGGTTGTTCTGGGTTGGGGTTTTGGTTGTTTGATGGGTGTGATGAGTGAAAATTTAAAGATAAAAAGTAATAATAGGTTTTGGGGTTTGGGTGTGGATTCCTGGAGGTTGGGGGTGGGTGTACTTGATATTTTGTGGTGTTGTTTGTTGTAGGGGTGTGTTTATTATGTTGAGTGGTGGTGGGAGGTTCTCATAGTTAAAGTTTGATAACAGTGGTTTTTCAGGCCACGGATCCCGGAGAGAGGCCGGGTGGGAATTATGATAATTTTTGTGTTATTTTTAGGTCTACTTTTTGTTTTTGGGGGTTTAGCAGTTGCGTCTAATCCGTCGCCCTATTATGGGGTGGTAGGTTTAGTTGTAGCGTCTGTTGCTGGATGTGGTTGGTTAGTAAGCTTGGGGGTTTCTTTTGTGTCTTTGGTGTTGGTTATGGTTTATTTAGGGGGGATGTTGGTGGTGTTTGTTTATTCGGTATCTTTGGCGGCAGATCCTTATCCTGAAGCATGGGCTGATTGAGGGGTTATTGGGTATGGTTTGGGGATAGGTTTGGTTGTGGTTGTTGGGGTTGCCGTGGTGGGATTAGCTGGTCTGTCGTTTGTGGGGGAGACTGTGAATGGTTCGGGTCTGTCGTCTTTACGGTCGGATTTTAGTGGGGTGGCTATGTTTTATTCGTGGGGGGTAGGGTTGCTTTTAACTGGGGGGTGGGGGCTGTTGTTAACATTGTTTGTAGTTCTGGAGCTTGTTCGGGGGTTATCACGGGGGGCAATTCGGGCTGTTTAGGGGGGAGATCAGAAAGTAGTTTAATTGAAAATGCCAGCTTTGGGAGTTGGTGATGAAGGTTTGATTCCTTTCTTTCTGATTGTGTGGGTGGTTAGGCCTGCTTATTGTGTGGTTGGGTTCGATGTTAAGGGGTGTGATGGATGGTGTTTTGATGAGTGTAGGAAGATGTAGTTAATTTTTTTGATCAATGTGATGAACAAAAATAACAAGATAAAAGATGGTGAATAAATTTGACGTTTTAGGTACGAAATCCTAGGAACTGGTAATATTACAAACATTGTCCGGCAAGCATTAAGTCATCTGGTACTTAGTAGGTAAAAAGCGCGGGTTTCATGAATGGGGTTAAAGTGCATCAGGGCAAAGTGTGAGACGAACTTATCCGACACACCATGACACTTAGAAAGCTCCTGAGGGCGATGAAGCAGTTCGCCGGTCATGTGATGGACATGTCAAGAGGAAGATAACTCCTGCTACGCACTTGAAGGGTTTATTGAAGAGACCCCAGAAAAAAAAGAAGTGCAGAGACGGTCGGTATGCCGCGATAACGAAAGAGAGGAGGAATATTCAACCGACCACTTGTATCTGTGAAGAGCAAGGAGGAAGGATTTAGGCAGGTTATGGCCCTGAAATAGGAACCAGTGGCGCAAAAGAGCAAGTTGGGCAAGGGGTGTAGGGGGAATGTATGTCCTTGAAGCCAATAACGAGGGTATAACTGACGTTGAGTAGCTCGGTTCTCGTGAGAAACACGACCAATAGATAACCAGGTTCTCTGGCTTGGGAGTGCTTGAAGGCTGTAGGAAGAACATTAAACCTAGGAGGTGGGCGAATTGTATGCTTTGGGGCATTCAAAGGAGTACCGTGACATTAGTCGTACGCGGGGTGGGATTCTGGTACGAATGGCTATCTTCGATCTCGGGTGACGCTTGTGTGTTCTGTGGTAGGATTACCTGGGTTTATGGTACCTGAAGTGGGAATGTGCCTAGAAGGGTTATAGCTCGCACAACATCTCATTGGAGATAATGTTTGGTTTGGCTTGGAAGAGAGGTTGGGTGTGATGTGGGAGTCCCTGCATTGTATTAGTGTCTGATGGGGTAAATAGTGTAATGCAAAGTAATACATACCCTAGATAGTGCGCTGAAGTCAATCAGCGGGGGGGGAGGGGGGGGAAATTTAACTCTAAGAAGGGGCGTAGTCTTCAATCTTTGGCTTACAAGACCAATGTTTTCATAAACTATTAGAGTTGGTTAGAGTTTTAGTAACTTGTTTTCTAGGGCGCCTGCGAGGGGGAATAGGACGAGGATAATGGTAAAGTAGGTGAATGAGGCTACTTGTCCGATAATGATGAATGGGTGTTCGACTGGTTGGCTGCCTACTCAGGTAAGAATGAGGAGGTTAGCTACTAGGGTTCAGAATAGGATTTGGGAGAGTGGGCGGAAGGTTATTGAGCGTTGTTTGGATACGTGAAGTATTGGGATGAGGAATAGGACTAGGACGGAGGCTGCTAGGGCTAGTACACCTCCTAGTTTATTTGGGATAGACCGTAGGATAGCGTATGCAAATAGGAAGTATCACTCGGGTTTGATGTGGGGAGGTGTGGCTAGGGGGTTGGCCGGCGTGAAATTTTCTGGGTCCCCTAGTAGGTTTGGGGAGAATAGGGCTAGTGAGATGAACGGGATGAGTATTAGAGCAAAACCTAGAATGTCTTTTACTGAGTAGTATGGGTGGAATGGGATTTTGTCGCAGTCTGAGGGGATGCCTAGTGGGTTGTTTGAGCCTGTTTCGTGAAGAAAGGTGAGATGTACTAGTGTGAGACCTGCGATTACAAATGGTAGGAGGAAATGTAGGGCGAAGAATCGGGTTAGGGTGGGGTTGTCTACTGAGAAACCCCCTCAAGCTCATTCTACTAGTGTCTGGCCGATATAGGGGATGGCTGAAAATAGGTTGGTAATTACGGTAGCGCCTCAGAATGATATTTGTCCTCATGGGAGAACGTAACCTACGAAGGCAGTTGCTATGAGGGTTAGAAGGAGGATAACCCCGATGTTTCAGGTTTCTTTGTTTAGGTATGAGCCATAGTAAAGGCCTCGTCCAATGTGCAGGTAGATGCAGATGAAGAAGAAAGAGGCTCCATTTGCATGGAGGTTTCGAATTAGTCATCCAAATTGGACGTTTCGGCATATGTGAGCTACAGAGGAAAAGGCTAGGGTAGTGTCTGCTGTGTAGTGTGTGGCTAGTAGGAGTCCTGTGACGATTTGTGTGATTAAGCAGACGCCTAGGAGAGAACCGAAATTTCATCAAGCTGAGATGTTTGATGGTGTAGGAAGGTCGATTAGGGAGTCGTTGACAATTTTTAGTAGAGGGTGATTTTTACGAAGATTGGGAGCCATTAGGTTTGTTTTCTGTATGTGGATATGAGGATGATGAGGATGGATAGGGCGAAGGTTCCTAGGTAGGCTTTAATTGAGCCAGGGTGAAGGGAAGTGGCGGTTTTAGCTGCTGCCATTTGTAGGTTGGCTAGTCCTTCTGGGCCAAATATTTTGTATCAGGAAAGGTCGATTAGGTGGGAAGCGACTTTTTGGCCTCCGCTCAGTAGGTTTGTTGTGCTAAGGCGGTGGGTTAAGGGATTGAAGTATCCTAGGGATGTGGAGAAGTTTGAATATGGGTTTCGTTTGGGGAGTATTAGGGTTTGGGCTATTGATGAGAGTTCTAAGGCTAGGGCGATTCCTAAAATTGTAACAATTAGAGCTGTGATTTTGATAGATAGGGGTATAGTCATGGGTGGAGTTTTTGTAGGGAGTGTGAATGAGGTAATCAGGAAACCTGCTGTGATGCTTCCTAGTGCAAGGCGGGTAATTGGCGAGGTGACTGCGGGGTTGTTTTCGTTGATTGGGGTCAGGGAAGGGATTCGGGTGAATCCGGTTTGGACTAGTACGGTTATGCGGATGGTGTAGATCGCGGTAAATGATGTGGCTAGGAGGGTTAGCAGGAGGGCTCAGGTGTTTAGATAGGAAGTGTTTAGGCTTTCGATGATTTGGTCTTTTGAGTAGAAGCCCGCGAGAAATGGAGTTCCCATTAGGGCGAGGTTGCCGATAGTGAGGCATGAGGTGGTTGTTGGTAGTATTTTTTGTAGTCCTCCTATTTTTCGGATATCTTGCTCCCCGTTAAGGCTATGAATGATTGATCCTGAGCATAGGAATAGTATAGCTTTGAAGAAGGCGTGGGTTGAGATGTGTAGGAAAGCTAGTTGGGGAAGGTCTAGTCCGATGGTAACTATTATTAGTCCTAGTTGACTTGATGTGGAGAAAGCGATGATCTTTTTAATGTCGTTTTGGGTGAGGGCGCATGTGGCTGCAAATAGTGTGGATAGGGCCCCTAAGCAGAGGCATAGGGTGAGGGCAGTTTGGTTGCTGCTAAGTAGAGGGTGTATGCGGATGAGTAGGAAGATTCCGGCCACTACCATTGTGCTGGAGTGAAGTAGGGCGGATACTGGAGTGGGACCTTCTATGGCAGCTGGAAGTCATGGGTGGAGTCCAAATTGTGCGGATTTGCCTGTTGCGGCTAAGATAAGGCCCAAAAGGGGAAGGGTGGGGTATGGATGTTGGGGTGTTAGTTGATGGATTTCTCAGGTGTTTATGGTGTAGGCTAGTCATGCTATGCATAGGATTAAGCCGATGTCTCCTACTCGGTTGTAAAGTACGGCCTGTAGGGCAGCAGTATTGGCTTCTGCTCGTCCGTATCATCAGCTGATTAGGAGAAAAGATATAATACCTACCCCTTCTCAGCCGATGAATAGTACAAATAGGTTATTGGCGATAATTAGGATAAGTATTGCGATAAGGAATAGGAGGAGGTAGGTGAAGAATTTTGTGATGTGGGGGTCTGAGGCTATGTATCATGTTGCAAATTGTAGGATGGATCATGATACAAATAGGGCGATTGGAAAGAATGTGAGGGAGTAGAAGTCTATTTTTAGGGTAATAGGAATTTTGAAATTTGTGATGAATTTTCATTCTCATAGGTGGATTAGGCTTTCTGTCCCTGAGTACAGGTAGATGGTTATGGGGATCAGGCTGATAAAGAAGGAGGTTTTGACGGCGTTTGTGATAGTGGTTGGGGAGTTTTTAAGGTTGTCTGACAACAGAGGGAAGATGATTGGAGTAGATAGGATTGCTAGGATTAGTAGTATTGATGTGTTTAGGACTAATGGTAGGTCCATTACTTTCACTTGGATTTGCACCAAGATGAGTGGTTCCTAAGACCATTGGATTGCTGTTATCCTTTGAAAGTAAGGGGGCTGAGATTTTAGGCTCAGATGCAAGAATTAGCAGTTCTTGTTGGTTAAACCACCCCTCGGCAGGTAAGAAGGGTTTAACTTCTATCTTTAGAATCACAGTCTAATGTTTGGGTTGAAACTATACCTGCATGTGGGAATGCCTGCAATGAGGTCGGGTTTAAGAATAAGGAGGGCCATAGGGATTATGTGTAGGGCTATTAGGAGGTGTTCTCGTGTTGAGGAGTTTTGAACTGATGTAATGTGGGATGGGAGTGTCCCTCGTTGCGTTATTGTGAGCATGTAGAGAGTATATGAGGCAGTTAGTAGAATGGCGGCGCCGGTCAGGATTATTGTGAGGGAGGATCAGTTGAATAGGGCGATCATGATGGTTAGTTCGGCTATGAGGTTGATTGTTGGTGGAAGCGCTATGTTTGTTAGGTTGGCTAAGAGTCATCAAGTGGCCATAAGTGGTAGTAGGGGTTGTAGTCCTCGTGTGAGAATGAGGATTCGGCTGTGGGTTCGTTCGTAGTTAGTATTTGCTAGGCAGAATAGTATTGAGGATGTTAGGCCGTGGGCAATTATTAGGATTATTGCGCCTGAGAAGGCTCATTGGGTTTGGATTATTGTTGCGGCTACGACTAAGCCTATGTGGCTGACGGATGAGTAAGCGATTAGTGATTTTAGGTCGATTTGTCGTAGGCAGATAGCACTGGTTATTAGGGCTCCTCATAGGGCGAGAGTGATGAATGGGTAATGCAGGTTGTTTAGTGATGGGTTTACTATGATGGTAATTCGTATAATGCCGTATCCTCCTAGTTTTAGGAGTAGCGCAGCAAGTAGTATAGACCCGGCGATGGGGGCTTCTACATGGGCTTTGGGCAGTCATAGGTGAAGGCCGTATAGGGGTGCTTTTACTATGAAGGCTAATAGGAGGGTTGAGCTAGCTACAAGGCCTGTTCAAGAAGATGTGATTGTTGGGTGTGATAGTTTGAGTATTGGGAAGAATAGGGTGCCAATTTGGTTTTGGAGGTGTAGGATGGTAATTAGAAGGGGGAGTGAGCTGGCAAGGGTGTAGAATAAGAGGTAAATGCCAGCGCTTAGTCGTTCAGGTTGGCTCCCTCATCGTGTGATTAGGATTAGTGTGGGAATTAGGGTGGCTTCGAATGCGATATAGAATAGTATTAGTTCTGAGGCTGAGAAGGCTAGGATAAGAAATGGTTGGGCTAGAACTATGGTTGTGATGAAGATACGCTTGCGGGTGTGAGGTTCTTGTTCTAGGTGGTTTTGGCTTGCTATGATTATTAGGGGGAGTAGTCAGCATGAGAGGACTAATAGAGGGGAAGAAATTTGGTCGATAGAGGTTCAGTGAGTCAAGCTTTTACTTGGGTAGTACGTTGGTGTGAGTCACTGGAGGCTTATTGTGGCAATTAGAAGGCTATGGGTTGTGGTGTTGGTTCATAGGTGTTTGTGAGGGGAGAGCAGGGTTAAGGGGAGGAGTATAAGGGTTGGGATGATAATTTTTAGCATTTTAGCAGATTAAAGTTGTGGAGGTGGTCTGAGCCGTGGGTTCGGGTGGAGGCTACTAGTAGTGCTAGTCCTGTTCCTGCTTCGCAGGCGGAGAACGATAGTATGAGGATGGCCAGGATGGTTGAGGATGGTGTTTGTGTTTGGATGGGTCACATAGCTAGGGCGATGTATATTGATAGTATTATGCTTTCCAGACATAATAGGGCTGAGATTAAGTGGGTTCGGTGAAAGGCGAGACCTAGGCTGCTTAGTGTGAAGGCTGAGAGGAAGCACAGGTGGAGGAATGGCATAAAGAAAGCTATAGGGTGGTGACTATAATTTGTTGAGCCGAAATCAACTGTCTTGGTTAGACTAGCTTTCTGTTATTCTGCCCATTCTAGTCCTCCTTGGGTTCATTCATAGATTAGTCCTGCGGTGAGGAGGAAAAGGAGGATGGAGGTTCATGTTAGTGTGGTGGTGGGGGATTGAAGCTGAATTGCTCATGGGAGGGGGAGGAGGAGGGCGATTTCTAGGTCGAATAGTAGGAACAGGATGGCCACCAGGAAGAATCGAATTGAGAAGGGGAGTCGGGCAGATCCCAGGGGGTCGAAACCGCATTCGTATGGGGATAGTTTTTCTGAGTCAGGATTTATTTGGGCTAATCAGAAGTTTAGGGCGGTTAGGGCGATGCTCAGGGTTAGTGAGAGGGTAATTATAAAGAGGATTATGTTCATTACTCTTCTCTGGGTTTAAACCAGATTTTAAGGATTGGAAGTCGATTGTAATTAATATACTAGAAGAGTAAGATCCTCATCAGTAGATTGATACGTAGAGGAATAGTCATACGACGTCTACGAAGTGTCAGTATCAGGCGGCGGCTTCGAAGCCGAAGTGGTGGTTAGAGGTGAAGTGGTATTTGATTAGTCGGAGGAGACACACTGATAGGAATGTGGAGCCAATGATGACATGTAGTCCGTGGAAGCCGGTAGCGACGAAGAAAGTTGAGCCGTATACTCCGTCGGCAATGGAGAAAGGGGCTTCGTAGTATTCTATGGCTTGGAGGCCTGTGAAGTAAAACCCTAGGAGTACTGTCAGAGTGAGGGCTTGGATTGCTTGTTTTCGGTTGGCCTCTGTGATGCTATGGTGGGCTCATGTGACTGTTACTCCTGAGGCCAGTAGGATGGCGGTGTTTAAGAGGGGGACTTCCATGGGGTTGAGGGGTTGGATTCCGACGGGAGGTCATTGTCCTCCGAGCTCTGGGGTAGGGGCTAGGCTAGAGTGGAAGAAGGCTCAGAAGAATCCTAGGAAGAAGAAGGCCTCTGATGTAATGAATAGAACTATTCCGTACCGTAGGCCTTTTTGTACGGTGGGGGTGTGGTGACCCTGGAATGTGCTTTCTCGGACAATATCCCGTCATCATTGGATTATTACTAGGGCGGTAGATAAGAGTCCTATAATAAGGAGTTGAGGCGAGTTGTAGTGGAATCATATTGTTAAGCCAGAGGTTGTGAGAAGGGCCGCGGCTGCTCCAAAAATTGGTCAGGGGCTTGGGTCTACTATGTGGTAAGAGTGTGCTTGGTGGGCCATTGTGGTTAAATGTTTTCTTGTAGGTAGAGGCTTAGTAGGAGGACGAAAACATAGGCTTGGATTATGGCTACTGCCACTTCTAGGATGGTTAGTAGGAAGAGTACTAAAAGGGTTAATAGGGAGACCACTGGTATAGTGGAGAATAGGGCTGTTGTAGCTGTGGAGATGAGTTGAATGAGAAGATGTCCTGCTGTGAGGTTGGCTGTTAGACGTACTCCTAGTGCTAGGGGACGAATGAGGAGGCTTGTTGTTTCGATTAAGATGAGGGCTGGGATTAGTGGTGTGGGGGTGCCTTCTGGTAGGAGGTGGCCTAGGGAAGCAGAGGGTTGGTTTCGTAAGCCTGTAAGGAGGGTGGCTAGTCATAGGGGAAAAGCTAGGGCTAGGTTTATGGAGAGTTGGGTGGTTGGGGTGAATGTGTAGGGTAGTAGGCCAAGAAGGTTAATTAATAAGAGGAAGATTATTAGGGATGTGAGGATTAAAGCTCATTTGTGTCCTTTTTTGTCAAGTGGCATTAGTAGCTGTTTTGTGACGAGGTTGATGAACCATAGTTGTAGGGTTGAGAGTCGGTTAGTGACTCATCGGTTATCAGGAGATGGTAGAAGTAGGGCTGGGAATAGTATGGAGATGAGGATTAAGGGTACTCCTAGGAGGGATGGGCTTGAGAATTGGTCAAAGAAACTTAGGTTCATGGTCAGGCTCAGGGAGTGGTGCTTGGGATTGTAGATGTTTTGTTGGATGGCGGGTTTGTGGTGACAAATGATAGGAGTTTAGGTTGGATAATTAGGGAATAAGTGAGTCATGAAGTTAACATGATAAAAAATCATGGGTTTGGGTTTAATTGTGGCATATCATTAAGGGGGGGTGTGCCTCCTTTCTCTAGCTTAAAAGGCTAGCGCTGTTCCATAGCTTCTTAATGGTTAGGATGATAGAAGGGATGATCAGCTCTCAAAGTTAGCTAGTGGAGCAGATTCTACTACGATTGGTATGAAACTGTGGTTAGCTCCGCAGATTTCTGAGCATTGTCCGTAGAAGACTCCAGGTCGGGTAGCGGTAAATGAGGTTTGGTTAAGGCGTCCTGGGATGGCGTCGGTTTTTACACCTAGGCTTGGGACGGCTCATGAGTGAAGGACGTCGTCAGCGGTAACGATGACTCGTACGGGCGATTCTATTGGGACTACTACGCGGTGGTCAACTTCTAGGAGTCGGAAGTGTCCTAATGGGAGATCGGCAGTTGGTGTTATGTATGAGTCGAATGTGAGATCTTTGAAGTCGGTATATTCGTAGGATCAATACCATTGATGGCCGATGGCTTTTAGGGTCAGGTCGGGTTCGTTAACTTCGTCTATTATGTATAGGATTTGTAGGGATGGGAGGGCGAGTATGATTAGGACGATAGCTGGTAGGATTGTTCAGACGAGTTCGATTTCTTGTGCGTCGACTGTGCTGGATGATAGTTTTTCTGTAAGTATTAGGGTTAGTAGGTAGAGGACTAAACTGCAGATAGCCAGGGCAACCATTAAGGCGTGGTCGTGGAATTCTACTAGTTCTTCTATGATGGGTGATGATGCGTCTTGGAAGCCAAGTTGTGAGTGGTTAGCCATGTTGAGGTGTACTGGGTTTTCACCTGTAATTTAGCCTTGACAAGGTTATGTAATTGTTTTACTAACACCTCTTAATGAGAAAGAAGCATAAGTGGTTTATATGCGGTTGGCTTGAAACCAACATATGGGGGTTCGACTCCTTCCTTTCTTGGACTTGGACGAAGGCTGGTTCTTCGAAGGTATGGTATGGAGGTGGGCAGCCGTGGATTCATTCAATGTTTGTGCTTGTGAGCTCTGGTTGTAGGGCTTTGCGTTTAGATGCGAAAGCTTCTCAGATAATGAACACTAGCATGATTACGGCGGTTAGGGAAATTAGTGAGCCAATGGATGAGATGGTGTTTCATAGTGTGTAGGCGTCTGGGTAGTCTGAGTAGCGTCGTGGCATGCCAGCTAAGCCTAGGAAGTGTTGAGGGAAGAAAGTTAGGTTTACGCCTACGAATATTACTCCAAAGTGAGTTTTTGCTCATGTGGAGTGTAGGGTGTATCCGGTGAATAGGGGGAATCAGTGGGTAAAGCCTGCTAGGATTGCAAACACTGCTCCTATTGAGAGTACGTAGTGGAAATGGGCTACTACGTAGTAGGTGTCGTGTAGGGCGATGTCTAGTGAAGAGTTTGCCAGTACGATCCCTGTTAGTCCTCCGATAGTGAACAAGAAGATGAAGCCTAGTGCTCATAGCATAGGGGGATCTCATTTGATTGTACCTCCATGTAGTGTTGCTAATCAACTAAACACTTTAATACCAGTAGGGATGGCGATGATTATTGTAGCAGATGTAAAATAGGCTCGGGTGTCTACATCCATGCCTACTGTGAATATGTGGTGGGCTCAGACAATGAAACCTAAGAATCCAATGGATAGTATAGCCCATACTATTCCTATGTAGCCGAATGGTTCCTTTTTTCCCGCGTAGTAGGCTACGACGTGAGAGATGATGCCAAACCCTGGTAGAATTAGAATGTAGACTTCTGGGTGGCCGAAGAATCAGAAAAGGTGTTGGTAGAGGATGGGGTCTCCTCCCCCGGCCGGGTCGAAAAAAGTAGTGTTGAGGTTGCGGTCTGTAAGTAGTATTGTAATGCCGGCGGCTAGAACTGGGAGCGATAGTAGAAGAAGGACTGCGGTGATTAATACTGATCAAACAAATAGGGGGGTTTGATATTGTGATAGGGCAGGTGGTTTCATGTTGATTGCTGTTGTGATGAAATTGATTGCCCCTAGGATTGATGAAATACCGGCTAGGTGGAGGGAGAAGATAGCCAGGTCAACTGAGGCTCCAGCGTGAGCGAGATTACCTGCTAATGGGGGGTATACAGTTCAACCTGTTCCTGCTCCTGCTTCTACGGTAGAGGAAGCTAGTAAGAGAAGGAAGGATGGGGGGAGTAGTCAGAAGCTTATGTTGTTTATTCGGGGGAATGCCATGTCCGGTGCTCCGATTATTAGGGGAACGAGTCAGTTTCCAAATCCTCCAATTATGATCGGTATGACCATGAAGAAAATTATTACGAAAGCGTGGGCTGTAACAATTACGTTGTAGATTTGGTCGTCTCCTAGTAGGGCTCCGGGTTGGCCTAGTTCTGCTCGAATCAGGAGGCTTAGGGCGGTACCAACTATTCCGGCTCATGCGCCGAAAATTAGGTAGAGGGTACCGATGTCTTTGTGGTTGGTTGAGAATAGTCATCGGTTGATGAAGGTCACAGGTAAGATGGCTGAGTGTATAAGCGTTAGGCTGTAGTCCTTTTTACAGAGGTTCAATTCCTCTTCTTATCGGCCCTGTAGTGAAGTTCATAGTGGGTTGCAAGCCCATTGATGCGCATTAATTGTGTGCCGGGGTCTTAGGCAGAGGCCTGTAGGTTTGGGCATATAGCTGTTAACTATACTGTTATGGGATCGAAGCCCATCTGTCTAGTAGGTAGTAAGGTCCTAGCTTAATTAAAGTGTCTGGGTTGCATTCAGGAGATGCAGGGTAATGTCCTGCGGATCTTAGCAGAAACTAAGAGGGTTTCACTCTTATTTAAGGCTTTGAAGGCCTTTGGTTTAAATTATCCTAAGTTTCTTAGGCGATAGTAGATATTACGGGGGAGATGGGGAGGAGCATGATGGATGTGGTTATCAGGGCGGCAATTAGAGAGGGGATTGCTTTATTGGTGTGCCACTGTTTTATGTGGTTGGTGGTGTGGGGTGGGAGTGTGATTGTGGCACAATATGCAAGGCGGAGGTAGAAGAATAGACTTAGTAGGGAGAGCATGGAAATTATTGCCGCCGCGGGGGCCATGCTTTGCTTTGTTAGTTCTTGGATGATAAGTCATTTTGGGAGGAACCCTGTTAGGGGAGGGAGGCCTGCTAGGGAGAGTAGAGCTAACAGGAGTGCTGCGTTTAGGGTTGGTGTTTTTGTTCAGGAGGTTATTAGGGTTGATAGTTTTAGGGATTTAGTTGAGTGGAAGGTTAGGAACGCGGCTGCGGTTATTAGTGAGTAAAGGTAGAAGTTTAGTAGGGTTAGTTTTGGGTTGTAGGCGATGATAATGGCTATTCAGCCTAGGTGCGAGATGGAGGAGAAGGCAAGGATCTTTCGGATTTGTGTTTGGTTTAGTCCCATTCACCCTCCTATGGCTGCGGAGAGGATGGCTATAGTGGTTAGTAGCGTGGTGTTTAGTGAATGGGAGGTTATGTAAAGGAGCGTGATTGGTGGGAATTTTAGAGCTGTGGATAGGAGGAGGCCGGTAGTTAGGGGGGAGCCTTGAAGGACTTCTGGGAATCAGAAGTGAAATGGAACCAGTCCTAGTTTTATTGCAATGGCTGCGGTTAGAATTGCGCAGGAGGCTGGGTTAGTTAGTTGAGTGATGTCTCATTGGCCGGTGGATCATGCGTTGACTATACTGGAGAATAGGAGTAGGGTTGAGGCAGTCGCTTGGACCAGAAAATATTTAGTTGCAGCTTCAATAGCCCGGGGGTGGTGGGATTTTGAGATTAGGGGCAAGATGGCCAGTGTATTGATTTCGAGGCCGACCCAAGCTATGATTCAGTGGTTGCTTGAAATTGTGATGGTCGTTCCTAGGAGGAGGCTGGTGATAAAGATTAATTTTGCTTGCGGGTTCACTAGCAGGGGAAGGGGTTAAACCATCATTTTCGGGGTATGGGCCCGATAGCTTGTTTAGCTGACCCTACTAGGAAATAATATAAAGGGAGTATGGAGGGTTTTGATCCCTTTTGTGCAGGTTCGATTCCTGCTTTTCTAAGCGTTAAGGAAATGAGAGGGTTGGTGTACCTCTATGTTCACTTTATCATAGTGACCCTTTGGCATTCAGGCACATTTCCTTGAGTTTACAGGTGAGGTGGTAGACCTGCGTAGCAGATTGGCATGCTGGTGTGTCAGAGGCATAGAGCTAGTGTAAGGGGTAAGAAGTTTTTTCATAAAAGGTGTATTAGTTGGTCGTATCGAAACCGTGGGTAGGAAGCACGGACTCATAGGAACCCTGCGGATAGAAGTAATACTTTTGTAGCTAAGATTACAGGAAATAGTTCTTGGGGTAGGTTAAGCATGCTGGGGTTGAAAAATAGGATGGCGGTTAGTGTGTTCATAAGCATGATGTTGGCATACTCGGCCAGGAAAAATAGGGCAAAGGGGCCTGCTGCATATTCTACGTTGAAGCCCGAGACTAGCTCTGATTCTCCTTCTGTCAGGTCAAATGGGGCTCGGTTTGTTTCGGCGAGTGTGGATACGTATCATATCATGGCAAGGGGTCAGCAAGAGAAAATGAGGTATAGGGGCTCTTGGGTGACCGCTAGGGTGCTGAGGGTGTAATTGCCGCTGAGTAGGATAATAGATAGGAGGATGATTGCTAGAGTGACTTCGTAAGAAATAGTTTGGGCTACTGCTCGTAGAGCCCCAATTAGGGCGTATTTTGAGTTAGAGGCTCACCCAGATCAGAGAATAGAGTAGACCGCCAGGCTTGATATTGCTAAGAGGAATAGTAACCCTAGGTTGAGGTCTGCAAGGGAAAATGGGAGGGGGAGTGGGACTCAGATGGAGATTGCTAGGAGAAGGGCTAGTATTGGGGTTGCAATAAAGAGGATTGGGGAGGACGTTGAGGGGCGGATTGGCTCTTTAATAAATAGTTTTACCCCATCTGCTAGGGGTTGTAGGAGGCCGAATGGTCCAACAACATTTGGGCCCTTTCGACCTTGCATGTAGCTTAAGATCTTGCGTTCTACAAGTGTGAGGAAAGCCACTGCAACTAGGATGGGGATGGCGTAGGAGAGGGCTATGATGAGGTTAGTTAGGAGGGGGTGGTTGGTCATGGGTGGTTTGTGGGGGAAAGCTAGGGAGAGGATTTGAACCTCTGGAATAAAGGACTTAAGCCTTTTGCATTTGCCGAGCTCTGCCACGCTAGCTTGCCCTTTTCTAGGGTGTGGTGTGGTGTGATAGCCTTTTGTAATTGAGTTGGTTTCATTACTTAAGGCGGAGGCTTGCTTGTGGTATAGGCCCCACTTTTCCTATCCTTTCGTACTGGGAAGAGTTCATCATAGATAGAAACCGACCTGGATTGCTCCGGTCTGAACTCAGATCACGTAGGACTGTTAATCGTTGAACAAACGAACCCTTAGTAGCGGCTGCACCACTAGGATGTCCTGATCCAACATCGAGGTCGTAAACCCCCCTGTCGATATGGACTCTCGAGGGGGATTGCGCTGTTATCCCTGGGGTAGCTTGGTCCATTGATCAATTATATTGGGTCTGGTTGCTATTAGCACGTTGAGAGGTGGCTCTTAGTCTAGAGATGTGGTCTAATTTTTGGAGGATTTGTTTTTCTCCAAGGTCGCCCCAACCGAAAAATGCGGACCATTGCCCTTTGGGGTTAGTGAGCCCGGTGGGGGTGATTGTTTTTGGGGGTGGTCGCTGATTTTGAAGTTCCACAGGGTCTTCTCGTCTTATGGGTTTATCCCTGCTTTTGCACAGGGAGATCAATTTCACCGATTGCCTGTAAGAGACAGTTAAGACCTCGTTTAGCCATTCATACTAGTCTCGATTTATGGGACAATTGATTGCGCTACCTTTGCACGGTTAGGATACCGCGGCCGTTGAACACTGGGTGTCACCGGGCAGGCATCACCTTCAATACTTGTTTATTGGTTTGCTGAAGGCTATGTTTTTGGTAAACAGTCGGGCCTTGACGGGTTTGCCTAGTTCCTTTTACAGGTTTTAATCTTTCTTAGTGGACGCTCCTCTGTCGGGTTAACAAGTTGGTTAATACTATGCTTGTTGGATTTGTCGTATATTGGTGGTTTGTTAATAATGTAGGGATGTAAGCTTGCGTCGTAGAGGGAGGACCCAGGTTACTCATTCTAGCATTAATTCTCCTATTGGAAGATAGGTTGGCCTGTTAGTGGTGAGGGAGTCACAAAGTTTTTATATTTTTGAGATGAGGAGCTTTGACGCACTCTTTGTTGATGGCTGCTTGAGGGCCCACAGTAGGTTTTGGGGTATGATGTTTATCCGCTCGTGGAGATTGTATTCTTTTTTAAAGGAGCTGTACCCCCTTTAAATAGCCCTTAATTCGCTTCATTAGGGTTTTGGGTTTCCTTGGAGGTGAATTAAGAGTGAACTTAGATTCGTTTCACAGGCAACCAGCTATCACCCAGCTCGATTGGCTTTTCACCTCTACTAATAAGTCATCCCACTCTTTTGCAACAGAGACGGGTTCGCTCAATGTTAGCTGCTCATAAGTAGCTCGCTTGGGTTTCGGGGTGGCAAACTTAAATTCATTTTGCTTGGTTTTTCTTGCTAGACCATGATGCAAAAGGTACAAGGGTTGATCTTTGCTGTTTGTAGCTTAGTTGTTCATTATTATTTCATCTTTCCCTTACGGTACGTGGTCTCTATCGCTCCAATGGTGTCTTTTCTATCGCCTATACTGGGACTAGTAAATGCTTTAGTTTGGTTTTGGAAGTAGCTTTGTTATTCCTGGTCAATGTAGGTTGGGCTAGAGTTTGGCATCAAGACGATCTGGTGCTATCAGATATCTTTCAGGTGTAAGCTGAATGCTTTGGTTGAAGCTACGTCTTGGTAGTCTAAGTGCACCTTCCGGTACACTTACCTTGTTACGACTTACCTCATCTTTAGCTGGTTGGCTTATTATTTATGTTGGATTTGGTCGCTTGCGAGGAGGGTGACGGGCGGTATGTACGTGTCCCAGGGCCGGCTTTAAGAGGGCTCAATTGTCCCACTTTACTGCTAAATCCGCCTTCAAAGGGCAGTTTCATGCCCCTTTGCCGTTATGTTCTATTTTAGAAAATGTAGCCCATTGCTTCCATTCCATAGGCTAGACCTTGACCTGTCTTATTAGTGGGTTAGACTATTGCGCTCACTGCTGGGCTTTCAGTGGAGGTGGGCTGGCGACGGCGGTATATAGGCTGTTTTGGCAAGGAATGGTCAGGTATTATCGTGGATCATCGATTATAGAACAGGCTCCTCTAGGTGGGTTTGGGACACCGCCAAGTCCTTAGAGTTTTAAGCGTTTGTGCTCGTAGTTCTCGGGCGGATGCTTGAGTAGGATTAAGCATCAAGATTTAGGGCCAGGCATAGTGGGGTATCTAATCCCAGTTTGGGCCCTGGCTTTCGTGGAGTTCAATTAATCGTTAGTCTAAGATTTTCTTTGGGGAAGAGGCCTTATGGGCATCTTGGGCTTATGACAGCTCAGTTGCCTTTTAATCTTAGTTACTTGGATATCATGTGACCACTCTTTACGCCGTTATAAAGTTAATTTGGGTCTCCTGTATGACCGCGGTGGCTGGCACAGGATTTACCGACCCTGATTTGCTATGACTAAGTCAAGTTTACACTCATTGCTTAAGATTAACTACTGCTGAGTACCCGTGGGGGTGTGGCAAGTGCAAGGCGTTTTGGGCTACGGTTATGGTGAGCCTGATACCCGCTCCTATCGACTTGATTAAAGGTACCTAGGGCATTTACACTGGAGCGCGGATACTTGCATGTATATGTCTAGCAAAAACCAACAGTAAGGTTAGGACTAAGTCTTTTGTTCTTGGGCGTGGTGAAGCGGCCATCTTGACATCTTCAGTGTCATGCTTTGCTATAAGCTACAAGGAC